ATTTTATATAGTTTAAAATAAAACATTATATTTTCATTATAAAAATAATAAATATTATTTATAAAATTCTATTTAAAAATATAAATATTATCTTAATATCTTCAATATTAAATTTTAAATTAAACTATTTAAATCAATATTAAATTTATTTAATAATAATAATAATTATAATATATATATATATATATATATATATATATATATATTATTTTAATAAAATATAATTTAAATTATTATAAATTATAAATTATAAATCAATATAAAATATTTTAAGTTATTATAAATTATAAAAATAAAAATAAAATTAATAAAGATAATTTTAAATTATATAATTTATTCTATCAAAATAACCCTTTTATCAGGCACTTTATTAGAAATAAAAATAATTTTATTTATTTAATATTGAATTAGAAATTCAATTTTTATTATTTCAATTATAATAAAATAATAATAATAATTATATTTAAATTAATATATATATATATATATATATATATATATATATATATAATATTTATTAATTATAATACAAATTTTTTAATAAAATTTTTATCACATAATTTTTAAATAATAAATGTATTAAATTAATTGGAATTTTAAATTCAATAAAATTATTAACAATAAATCACCTCTATTTGGTTTCAATTAAAAGTTTAAATTAATGTAAATTAATATAATTAAATTTGCAATTTAATATTTTTCTTAAATTATTAAACATAATAATTATAAAAATAATAATTTAATAAATAAAGTAATATTTATATATAAATATATATATATATATATATATAATTATAATTAAAATTTATTTATTAAAAATTAATTAATAAATTAAATAATAAACTAACAAATAAAGAAATAATCAAACTACATCAACAAAATGTCAATATCAAGCAGCAGCCTCAAATCCAAAATGATGTTTTCTCGAATAATTATTTAATAAAATACGAAAAAAATTAATAATTAAAAAAATTGTTCCAATAATTACATGTAAACCATGAAAACCTGTAGCTATAAAAAAAATTGAACCATAAACTGAATCTGTAATTGTAAATATTGCTTCTTGATATTCAATATATTGAAATATAGTAAAAATAATTCCTAAAAAAATTGTAATAAATATTCTAATTAAAGATTTTAACTTTATTATATTTAATAAAGAATAATGTCTTATAGTTAATGAAACCCCAGAAGATAATAAAATAACTGTATTTAATATTGGAATTAAATAAGGATTAAAAATAATAATATTTTTTGGAGGTCATAAAGAACCAATTTCCACTCTAGGTGATAAAAATATATGAAAATAACATCAAAAAATACTAATAAAAAAAAATAATTCAGAAATAATAAATAAAATTATTCCTAATTTAACTCCCTCTAAGACTTTATTAGTATGAAATCCTTGATATGTTCTTTCTCGAATTACATCTCGTCACCATTGAAATAAACATATAAATAAAGATAATATCCCAAAAATTATTAATAAAGAATTAAAATTATTGAAAAAATTTATAAAACCAACTAATATAATCATTACTCTAAATGAAGTTACAATAGGTCAAGGTCTTAAAGTTACTAAATGAAAAGGTTGAAATAAATTAATTTTTTTCATAACATTTAATTAAATTAAATAAAATTAACTTGTTTCTGCTCTATATAATGTTCTTAAAACTGTAAATACATAAGCCTGAATTACTGAAACTCTTAATTCTAATAAAATTAATAAAGTTTGAGAAAATAATATAAAAAATAATATTAAAATTCTTAAACTAGAACCTGTTGAAGAAATTAAAGTTATTAATAAATGACCAGCAATTATATTAGCTGATAATCGTACAGCTAAAGTCCCTGAACGAATTAAATTTCTAATAGTTTCAATTAATACTATAAAAACTATTAAAGCTGAAGGAGTTCCTTCAGGAACTAAATGTATAAATATATGATTTGTGTTAACAATTCAACCATATAATATAAAAGATAATCATAAAGTTAAAGATAAACTCAAACTAAAAGTTAAATGAGAAGAAGAAGTAAAAATATAAGAAAATATTCCTATAAAATTATTTAATATAATAAAAATAAAAATTCTTATTAAAAATAATAAATTTATTAAATTTTTTTTAATATTTAATAATATTTTAAATTCACCAATTAAATAATTTAATAATACTAAAAATATAAATCTATACCGTGAAGGAATAAATCAATATAAATTTGGAATAAATAATAAAATATATAAAGATCTTAATCAATTTAACGAATAAGATTGAGAAGTTGAAGGGTCAAAAATAGAAAATAAATTATTTATCATAAAAATTTAAAATTATAATTATTTAATAAATTTAATTTATTAGAAAATAAGTTTTTAATTGAAAAAATTAATAAATAATAAATTAATAAAACTGAAAATCCTAGTAATAATAAAAAATATAAGTAAGTAAATAATCATAATATAGGTCTTATTTGAGGAATATTTTTAAAATATTATATTTATAATTACATTAATTAATTGATAATTTAATATTTATTTAAATTATTAAATTACAAAAAATATTAATAAATTAATTACTTTAACTTGACAAATTAATATTATAAATTAACTAATTTTTTTTATATTCAATTGATATCTTAAAGTAAGATTTGATCTTTTAAATCAAAAATAGTAAATTTACGAATACTTCAATTGAAAATTATTTTTATAAAGATTTTATTCAATTTAAAAAATTTATTATATTAGTCCCCTCAATTACAATTGGTATAAATCTATGATTAACACCACAAATTTCAGAACATTGACCATAAAATAAACCAGGACGATTTAAAATTATTATAATTTGATTAATTCGACCAGGAACTGCATCTACTTTAATTCCTAATCTTGGTATAGCAAATGAATGAATTACATCAGAAGAATTAATTAATAAACGAATTTGATTATTTAAAGGAACAACTATTCGATTATCAACATCTAATAAACGAAATAAATTACTATCATTTATTAAATCATTAATTATAAAAGAGTCAAAATTAATTATATAAAAATCATTATATTCATAACTTCAATATCATTGATGACCAATAATTTTAATAGATAAAATTGAATTTTTAATTTCATCTGTTAAATATAAAATTTTTAATGAAGGAATAGATAAAAATAATAAAAATAATATTGGAATTAAAGTTCACACAATTTCAATTAATTGACCTTCTAATAAATTTCGATTAACTATTTTATTAATTAATATAAAAAATAATATATATATAATTAAAACTACAATTATTAAAACAATTAATATTCCATAATCATGAAATATAATTAAATTTTCTATAATATAAGAATTGGCATCTTGTAAAATTAATTGACCATTTAATGAAATTTCTAAAAATAAATAAAATTTATATATATAGAATTTAAATCTATTGCACTAATCTGCCATTTTAGATTTTTATTATTTTTATTAATATATTAAAATTAAAACATAATTATTATAATAATAATTAAATAAGAAAAAATTATTAATAAATATATTAAAAAATTTTTATTCAAAATATTTAAATTATTAAACTTATAAATATAATAATAAAAAGATTTTTTAAAAAATATTTCTCTCCAACCCTTATCAAAAACCTTAAAAATTAAATTTCCAAAAATTAAAAAAATATTAGTATAAAAAAAATTAAGATTTCTATAAAAGTATATAGAACCAAAAAAAAATTTTATTATATAATTAAATTTAAAATCAATTTTTATTTTAAATATAAATAAACCAATAAAAATTGAAATATAACAAATAATTAATAAAATTAATTTTTCAAAATTTAACAAATAAATATATTCAATATTATTAAATATTAATAAATTTAAAAATAATCCAAACTTAATTGAAAAGAATATTAATAATAATATTGAAAAATTTATTTTTTTATTATCAACAATATTAAATAAATTAATAAAATTAAATTTTATACATATTAAATAATATGATAAACGAATTCTATAAGATACAGTTAATATAGTTCTTAAAATTAATAATAAATAAATATAAAAAGAAATATTTTCTAAAAATATAAATTCTAAAATTTGATCTTTAGAATAAAACCCAGAAAAAAAAGGTAAGCCACATAATGAAAGATTAGAAATTATAAAAATTATTCTAGTTATTGGTATAAAATTTTTTAATTTTCCTATAAAACGAATATCTTGATAATTTATTATATTATGAATAATAATACCAGAACATATAAATATTATAGATTTAAATATTGCATGAATAATTAAATGAAAAAAAGTTAAATTATAATTTTTTAACGAATAAATTATTATTATTAATCCTAATTGAGATAATGTAGAAAAAGCAATAATCTTCTTTAAATCAAAATCAAAATTAGCAGAAAACCCTGCCATTATCATTGTAATTAAACCAATTATTATAATAAATCTTAAAAAATAATCATTTAAATAAAAAATATAATTAAAGCGAATCAATAAATAAACACCTGCAGTTACTAAAGTTGAAGAATGAACTAATGATGAAACAGGTGTTGGTGCAGCTATTGCTGCAGGTAATCAAACAGAAAAAGGAAACTGAGCACTTTTAGTAAATGATCCAATTATAATTAATAAAATAATAATAATAAATATATTTCTATAATTAACAAAATTTCAACTTCCATAAATAAATATTAAACTAATTCTTATAATAATTATAATATCACCAACACGATTTATTAAAACAGTCAATATTCCAGAATTATATCTAGAATTTCTTTGATAATAAATAACTAAACAATAAGAAATTAAACCTAAACCATCTCAACCTAATAAAATTCTAATTATATTAGGACTTAAAATTATTAAAATTATTGATAAAATAAATAAAAAAACTAAATAAAAAAAACGAACATTATTTAAATCATGACTTATATATTCTGAGCTATAAATTATAATTATTGAAGAAATTAATAAAACAGTAAAAATAAATAAAAAAGTTATTCAATCCATATAAACAAATATATTAATATTAACTCTATTTAAAAAAAAAAAATTAAATTCAATAAAATTTACTATATTAAATAAAAAAAAATAAATAAATAAAAAAAATATATTTATAGAAACTAAAAAAAACAATACTCCTCTTAAATAATAATATAAAATAAAATTTATTTAAAATAAAAATTATATTTTTGACTCCACAAATCAATGTTTTTATTAAACTATTTAAATTTTAATATAATTTTTAATTATTTAAAATAATTATATAAATAAATCTATTTTTAAAAATAATAAATTTAATGGAATATAATGAATAATTAAAATTAAATAGTCATTAATTTTAATTTCATAAATTTTATTTATTAAATTATTATTTATACCATGACTACAATAAGAAAATAAATATAATCTATAAATACAACTTAAAAATATAGTAACAATTAAAATTAATAAAATATTAATTGATCAATTTAATAAAATATTAGAAATTAAAAGTTCACTTAATAAATTTAATGAAGGAGGAGAAGATATATTACAAACACAAAATATAAACCAAAATATTATTAATGAAGGAAGAAACATAATTATTCCTTTATTAATTAATAAATTTCGACTATGACTACGTTCATATATTAAATTTACTATAAAAAATAAAGCCGAAGAACATAAACCATGACCAATTATTATTAATAATGATCCTATTAAACCAAAAATTGTTAAAGATATTAAACCTATTAATATTATTCCTATATGAACTACTGAAGAATAAGCAACTAAAACTTTCAAATCATATTGTCGTAAACATAAACATCTTAAAATTATTATTCCTAATAAACTTAATAGTAAAAAAAAATAATTAAATTTAAAACAATTACTTATAATTAAATACATAAAACGAATAATTCCATACCCACCTAATTTTAATATAATCCCTGCTAAAATTATTGAACCAGAAACTGGTGCTTCAACATGAGCCTTAGGCAACCATATATGAAATATAAATAAAGGTAATTTTACGAAAAAAGAAAAAAATATAAAAAAATAAATAATTATTTGATTTAAATTATTTAACTCAAAAGTTTTATTTAATAAAATTAAATAACTTAAAGAATTTGAAATATAAAAAATATAAAAAATTAGAATCATTAATGGTAATGAAGAAAATAAAGTATATAATAATATAAATATTCTAGCATTTAATCGTTCCGGCTGGTACCCTCAACCTATAATTAAAATAAAAGTTGGAACTAATCTTATTTCAAAAAAAATATAAAAAATAAAATAATTTATTGAATAAAAACTTAAAATTAAAAATATTAATAAAATTAAAAGATTAAAACAAAAAAATGACTTATTTTTTACATTTAAACTTACTATAAATATTAAAGAAACAATCAAAATAGATAATAAAATTAAAGAAAATCTAAATATATCTAAACCAAATCATCTATACAATAATATCCAAGAATAATTAAAATTAATTGAAATTATAAAAAAAGGAATTAATAACAATAAATTTAAAAAAATAAAATATATCTTAAAATTATTATGATTTAAAAAAATATGAAAAATTAATATAATAATATAAATTATAATTTCTATCATAAAATTAAATTTATTAAATACATATTATTATTTCCAAAAGAACGAATTAATAAAATTAACAATCTTAAACCTAATACCCCTTCACAAACTACAAAAATTAAATAATATATCATTAAATGTAAACTTTTAAAATAAAAAAAAAAAAAAAAAAACAATATTAGTAATCTTAATATTATAAATTCAACCCTAATTAAAGTTATTAATAATTTATTATAAAAATAAATAAATATAAAATTTGAAAAAAAAAATATTAAAATAAAAAAATAAATATTTAAAAAAATTAACTATTAATTTAATAAAAATATTAATCTTGTAAATTAAAAATAAAATAATTTTTATAGTTATCAAAAAAATAATTAAATTATATCTTTAATCTCCAAAATTAAAATTTTTATTAAACTATTTTTTGATAATTTTAATATATGATAAAATTAATTACAATATATATAATTTTAATATTATTATTAATATCTACAATAAACTTAATAATTAATTGTATTTCTTCTTATAATAAAAATTTACACCCTATAATTTTTGGCACCATACTTTTATTAATATCAATTTTTTCATCTTTAAATATTAACATTTTTAATGATTCCCCTATATTTAGATTTATTATATTTTTAATTGTTATTGGGGGAATAATAATTTTATTTTTATATTTTATTAGATTTGTTAGAAATATAAAAATAATAATAAAATGAATTTATTTAAAAATAATTCCAATTAAAATTTTTTTAATAATTTTATTAATTTTAATTATATTAATAAATAAAAATAACTTATTAAATTGATTTTATTTATATAATGAAACAAATAACTTATTTAATATTAATTCAAATGATTTAATAAAAAATAATATTAATTGTATATATATATATTTAAATATAAAAATAATACCAACAATTATTATAATAATTTATTTATTTATATGTTTAACTTTAATTGTAAAAATATTTATTAATAAAAAAATATCAATTCGTAAAATAAATTAATTATGAAAAAATCAATTTTAAAAACAGATTTTAATTTATCAATTATTAATAACTCTTTAATTAAATTACCTACACCATTAAATATTTCAATTTGATGAAATTTTGGATCACTTTTAGGATTATGTTTAATAACACAAATTATTTCAGGATTTTTTTTATCAATACATTATAATCCAAGAATTGAAATAGCCTTTAATAGAGTTATTCATATTGTTCAAGATGTAAATTATGGTTGATTAATACGATTAATTCATATAAATGGTGCATCTATATTTTTTATTTGTATATTTATTCACATTGGTCGAGGATTATATTATAATTCTTTTATTTTAAAAAAAACCTGATTAATTGGAGTAATAATTCTTTTAATTACTATAGGAACAGCATTTATAGGATATGTTCTTCCTTGAGGACAAATATCATTTTGAGGTGCTACAGTAATTACCAATTTAGTTTCAGCAGTTCCATATATTGGAGACTCAATTGTTAAATGATTATGAGGAGGATTTTCAGTAAATAATGCTACATTAAACCGATTTTATTCAATTCATTTTATTTTACCATTTGTAATTTTATTTATAGTAATTATACATTTAGTATTTTTACATGAAACAGGTTCAACAAATCCATCAGGTTTAAACAGAAATTATTTTAAAATTCCTTTTAATCCTTATTACTCAGTAAAAGACATTTTAGGATTTATTATTATATTAATAATACTAATTTTAATTTGTACTTTAGACCCCTATATTTTAGGTGATCCAGAAAATTTTAATAAAGCTAATCCAATAATTACCCCTATTCATATTCAACCAGAATGATATTTTTTATTTGCTTATGCAATTTTACGATGTATTCCTAATAAATTAGGTGGTGTTATTGCTTTATTAATATCAATTTTAATTTTAATAACTTTACCTTTCACATTTTCAAGAAAAATAAAAGGATCACAATTTTATTGAATTAATAAATTTTTATTCTGAATTTTTTTATTTAATTTCTATTTATTAACTTGAGCAGGAGCCAAACCAATTGAATACCCATTTGTTGAAATTAGAATTTTATCTTCTGTAATTTATTTTATATATTTTATCATTTTAAATAATTTAAAAAAATATTTTGACAACATTATTTTCAAATAAATTTAATTTTAATCAATTAAATTATTTAACTATATTAAGTTTATGTTTTGAAAACATAAAAAAGAATTCTATTCTAATAATTTAAAATACATATATTAAAAATTTAATTCCTATTATAAAAATTAAATAATTTAAACTAATAGGTAAATAACTTTTTCAAGTTAAATATATAAGATTGTCATAACGAAAACGAGGATAAGTCCCTCGAACTCAAATTACAAAAAATAATAAAAATAAGTATAATATTAAAAATATTAATCTAAAAATATTAAAACATATAAAAAAAATTAAAAATATTAATATTATAAATATAATTATTCCATATTCAGCAATAAAAATTATAGCAAATCTTCCTCTTAAATATTCAGTATTAAACCCAGAAACCAATTCAGATTCACCTTCAGCAAAATCAAAAGGTGTTCGGTTTAATTCAGCTAATAATCTTACAAATAAAATTAATGCTAAAGGAAAATTTATAAAAATATATAATATAAATTTTTGATAGTATATAAACATATAAATATTAAAACTTTCAATTAAAAAAATTAAAGATAATATAATTAAAATTATTCTCACTTCGTAAGAAATTGTTTGAACAATTCTTCGCATTCTACCAATTAATGAATATATAGAATTTGAAGATCAGCCTGCAATTATTATTCTATAAACCCCTAATCTTAATAAACATAAAATTATTAATATTAAAAATTCATTATTTATAACCGAAGAAAAATAAGGCATATGTTGTCATAATATTATTATAATTAATATTCTTATAAAAGGTCTAAATAAATACAAATTATAATTTGATTTTAATAAAAAATAAAATTCTTTTGTAAATAATTTAATAGCATCTCTAAAAGGTTGAAGTAACCCTAAAAATCCAACTTTATTTGGTCCTTTTCGGATATGAATATAACTTAAAATTTTTCGTTCTAATAATGTTAAAAAAGCTACAGAAATTAGCACTATTACAATTATAACTAATCTAATAATAAAAGAATGAAAAATTAAAATTATTACTTATGATTTTTTAATAATCATTTAATTAAATTCTAAATTTAATATACTAATATATTAAAGTAATTAAATATTAAAATTATTAATTTTTAATAAATTATTTAAAATATTAAGTCCTTTCGTACAAAAATATTTTATATTTATATAGATAGAATCCGATCTGGCTCACGCCGATCTAAACTCAAATCATGTAAGATTTTAAAAGTCGAACAGACTTAATAATTTTAATTTCTACATTAAAAATTAATCTTAATTCAACATCGAGGTCATAAAAATTTTTATCAATAAGGCCTTTCAAAAAATATTATGCTGTTATCCCTAAGGTAATTTATTTTTAATTTTTTATTAAAAGATTAATTATTCAAATAATTTGTTTTTTAATTAAAAATTTTATTTAATTTTTTAATTTCCCCAATTAAATTTACAAATTTAAAAAATTATATAATTTAAATTATTATTTAAGTAGTAAAATAAAATTCTATAGGGTCTTCTCGTCTTATATAAAAATTTAAGAATTTTTACTTAAAATTAATTTCAAAAATTTAATTTGAGACAGTTATTATTTCATTCAATCATTCATTCCAGACCTTAATAAAAAGACAAATGATTATGCTACCTTTGTACAGTCAGAATACTGCAGCTATTTAAATTTAATTCATTGAGCAGATTAGATTTTTTATTATAAACAAAAAACCATGTTTTTAATAAACAGGTGAATAATTTTTTTGCCTAATTTCTTAAATTAAATTTTTAATTTTAAAAATTTAAATATTTTTTTTTACTGATTTTATCATTATAAATAAATTTTAATAATTTAAAATTATTATTTTATAATATATTAAATAATTTTTAAATTTTAATTAATGTAATTTTTAATTATTAAATATTATTTATTAATAAAAATTTTTAATTCTATAAAAATATTTTATTTAAAAATATATTAAAATTAATTTTAAGTTAATTCCTAAAATTATTTTATTAATTTTATTATTAAAATTTTTAAAAATCTTAATAATATTTAAATATATTTAAATATAAATATTAAAATTAATTTTAATTAAATTAATTTATAAAATAACTAGATATTAAATTATGAAAATATATAATTTCTAATTAAAAATTTTTAATAATAATTAAATACTAATTAAAATTTTTAATTAAATTAATTTATTTCGAGAACTTATTTTTTAATAAATTATTTGATAAACCCTGATACAAAAGGTAAAATTAATTTAAATTTAGTATTAAAAATTTAATATTTTCTTTTACAATACTAAAATTATAAAAATAATTTCTTTTTCTAAAATAAATACTAAAAATAAAAATATTATTAATATTTTAAATAAAATAATAAATAACAATTAAAAAAAAATTTAAATTATAAATTTTAAAACATAAATTAATTATTTATACAAAATAATGAAATATTTTAAATAAGAATAATCTTTAAAATAACTTTTATTAGCAAAATAAATATTATATATTTAACTACATTCCTTTAAATTTAATATTTATATTAAAAAATTTAAACTATATTATTGGAAATAAAATGTACTTTATTTATACTATATAAATTAAAATTAATTCTAAATTCACTTTCCAGTAAATTTACTTTGTTACGACTTATTTTATTTAAATAAAAGCGACGGGCAATTTGTACATATTTTAAAACTTATTCAAAATAATTAATTAATTAAATTTACTATTAAATCCTCTTTAATTAAATTTTTAAATTTAAAATCTTTAATTTAAAAGCAACTCAAAAAACCTTTTAAAAACTACATATTGATCTGAAATATAATTTATTAAATTTTTAAAAAATATTATAATTAAATTTTTTTATAACGAACATACATAAATATAAATTATAAAAGTTTTTCTTTTCGTGGATCATCAAATTAATATTCAAGTTTCTCTAATCAGATTAAAATACCGCCAATAATTTTAATTTTAAAAATAAATTTACTAATTTATTAAAATTTTTAAATTTAAATAATAGGGTATCTAATCCTAGTTTATTTTAAAATTTTATTAATTTCTTTAAATTTTATTGATAATAAATAATATAATTTAATTTTATCTAAAATTATAAAATTTTATTAAATAATAATTAAAGTTAATAATTAATAAAAATAATTAATTTATATTTTTAGTATAACCGCTATTGCTGGCACTAAATTTATAAATATTAAATTAATTTATATATATTAAATTATTAAAATTAATAATTTTATTTATTAAATATTTAAAATTTTTTAAATAATTTTTATAAAAATTTATATATAAATTTCTTTTATTATAAAAAGGTTAAATTAAATATATTAATTAATTAAAATAACTAAAATAATTATATAATTTTAATAAAAATTATTAATCTTTTTTTTGTAAAAAAAAAATTTTATATTAAACTAAAATTATTAAAATGGATTAATTAATCAAAATTTCAAATCGAAATTGAACCTAAAATTTAGTTCATTTTATAGATTTAATTTATAATATATTTATAAATATATATATATATATATATATATATATATATATATATATATATATATATATATATATATATTATATATTATAAAATTAATTTTCTACTTTAAATCATTTTAAAGCTCCTTCTTTTCATTCTAAAAATAAACCAATTAATAAAATAAAAAAAATTAAAATAAAATTTAAATTTAATATGAAAATAAAAATTGAATAACTTTTAATTATTGGTAAAATTAAAGAAATTTCTACATCAAAAATTAAAAAAATTATAGCAATTAAATAAAATCTTAAAGAAAAAGGAATTCGTCTTTTAGAAATTGAATCAAAACCACATTCAAATGAAGATAATTTTTCTCGATTTTTAAATGATTTTTTTGATAAAATTAATATTGCTATAATTATTAATAATAAAATTATTATTGAAAATAATATAAATATAATAAATAAAATTATATTAAAAAATAATTATTATATTTTTGAATTATGAATCCAATGACTTAAAACTTAGTCTATTTTTAATGGAACAAATATAATAATATTATATATTGTTTTTTTTTTTTAATAATTTTTTAAAACATATATATATAAAAATAAATTATAAACATATAACATTTAAATATATATATATATTATATATATGTTTTAAACTTAAATTTTAAAAAAGGGGTACCCTTTTTATTAAATTTTTATTTTAATATATTAATTTATTATTATAATATATAAATATTTAATATATATATATTTATTTAATAAAATAATTTATAAATATATTATTTATTAATAAATAATTAATAATAATATATAAATATTTAATATATAAATAATTATTTAATAATTATGAATATACTCTATTTTTATAATATTAAATAAATATATATTAATTATATTAAATTTTTAATTTATATATATATTAAAATTGTTAAATAAATAAACTTTATTAATAATTAAATTAGTATATATATATAAATAATTTATATATCAATAACAGTACAACTTTCAAAAATCGGGGTTTTACTTCCAAAAATCGGGGTTTTACTTTCAAAAATCGGGGTTTTACTTTCAAAAATCGGGGTTTTACTTTCAAAAATCGGGGTTTTACTTTCAAAAATCGGGGTTTTACTTTCAAAAATCGGGGTTTTACTTTCAAAAATTGGGGTTTTACTTTCAAAAATTGGGGTTTTAATTTTAAAAATTTAATTTTATTTAAATAATTTACATAATTATAATAATAAAATATGAATTATATATATATATATATATATATATATATATATATATATATATATATATATATATATATATATATATATATATATATATAATTTATATGTATAAATATTTAAATAAATTAAAATTTATAATAAAAATTATATTTTAAGCTTTGAAGGCTAATAGTTTTATTTAACTTAAAATTTTTAAAAAATTTCATAAATTATTAATATAACAAATATTAACCAATTTAATAAAAAATTATTATTTATATAATTTTTAAAATTTAAAAATTTAAAATTCATTTTTATTGTATAAAAATTTATTATTAAACTATAAAACATAATACGAATATAAAAAAACATAGAAACTAAAGAATTAAAAATTATTATTAAAATTATAAAAAATAATAATTTTTTTCTTATTAATTCAATAGAAATTCACTTTATTAAAAATCCAAATATTGGTGGAATTCTTCTTAAAGAAAATATTAACAATATTAATAAAATATAAATAAACTTATTGTTAAATTTTAAAATTCTTAATTGATTTAAATTTAAAAAATTTATTTTATTAAATATAAAAATTAAATTTATAGAAATAATAAAATAAATAATAAAATAATTTAAAAAAATTAATTCATTTAAATAACTTAACATTATTATTCAAGAAATCTGAATTATAGAAGAATAAGCTAAAATTAATTTTATATTAACTTGATTTAAACCTATAATTCTAATAATAAATATAAAAAATAAAATCATTAAAACATTAAAAAAAAATAAATTTTTATTATTAAACCTTATTAATATTATAAAAATAAATATTGGAATAATTTTTTGAATAGTAGATATAAATAATAAATTTAATCAATTTAAATTTATTATAATTTTTAAATATCACATATAAAAAGGAGGAATTCCTAATTTTGTTAATATAGCCAAATTTATTAAAAAAATAAAAAAAAATATTATACTTATATAATTCATTAATAATGAAGAAAATAAAAAAATATAAGAATTAAAAGTTTGCAATAAAAAATAATTTATTAATAATTCATTTTTCAAATTTTTATCAAAAATTATTATTATAATAAAACTAATTAAATTAATCTCTATAATTATTCAATTAGTAATTCAAGTATTTGATAAAAAAATTATAAAATTTGAAATTAATATTATTGGAAAAAATAAAATATAAATATAATAATTTATATATATATATATATAATAATTTTAATTATTACTAAAAACTTCAAAAATTTTTGTGCATTAAACACTAATATATATATATATATATATATATATATATATATATTATTATTATTCATTTAACACATTTAAATTAATCATAGTAACAAGATATAAAATATCTATAAATAAATTTACAATTTATTACTTTAATCAGACATATTACTAAAAATTTATTAATTTAAAATATTAATTTTAATAATATTAAAAAATATTTATATAAATTATATTAATTTAATTTAAATACTTTTGGAATTTCATAAAAAGTATGATTATTTAATGGAAAAGTTATTAATCATTCAATAGAACTGTTATTATTATTTATAAAAATTAAAATTCGTCGAGAAACAATTGATTCCCATAAAATAAAAAAAAAATAAAATGTTCTTATTAATGTTACTAAAGAACCAATTGAAGAAATTATATTTCAACATAAATAAGAATCAGGATAATCTGAATATCGACGAGGTATACCTCTCAATCCTAAAAAATGCTGAGGAAAAAAAGTTATATTTACTCCAAAAAATATTAAAAAAAATTGAATCTTTAATCAATATTGATTTATTGTTAATCCAGTAAATAAAGGATACCAATAAATAAATCTTCCAAAAATAGCAAAAACAGCTCCTATAGATAAAACATAATGAAAATGAGCAACAACATAATATGTATCATGTAAAACAATATCAATTGAAGAATTTGATAAAATAATTCCTGTTAATCCTCCAATAGTAAATAAAAAAATAAATCCTAAAAGTCATAAATTTACTACAGAAAATTTAATTTTTATACCATTTATTGTAGCTAATCAACTAAAAATTTTAATTCCCGTAGGTACAGCAATAATTATAGTAGCAGAAGTAAAATAAGCTCGAGTATCAACATCTATACCTACAGTAAATATATGATGAGCCCAAACAATAAATCCTAATAAACCAATAGAAATTATTGCATAAATTATTCCTATTCTTCCAAAAGTTTCTTTTTTCTTTCTTTCATTACAAATTATATGAGAAATTAATCCAAAACCTGGAAGAATTAAAATATAAACTTCAGGATGTCCAAAAAATCAAAATAAATGTTGATATAAAATTGGATCACCACCTCCTGAAGGATCAAAAAAAGAAGTATTTAAATTTCGATCAAACAATAATATAGTAATAGCTCCAGCTAAAACTGGTAAAGATAATAATAATAAAATAGCTGTTAATAATATAGCCCAAGAAAATAAAGAAATTAATTCAATTTTGTAAATTTTTATATTTAAAATTGTAGTAATAAAATTAATTGAACCTATAATTGAAGAAACTCCAGCAATATGTAAAGAAAAAATTGATAAATCCACTGAAGGACCCCTATGAGATAAATTTGAAGATAAAGGAGGATAAACAGTTCAACCTGTTCCAGTCCCAGTACCAATAAACATTCTTGATAATAATAATAATAATCTTGGAGGTAATAATCAAAATCTTATATTATTTATTCGAGGAAAAGCTATATCAGGACTTCCTAACATTAATGGAATTAAATAATTTCCAAATCCCCCTATTATAACAGGTATAACAAAAAAAAAAATTATTAAAAAAGCATGACTCGTAACAATAGAATTATAAATTTGATCATTTCCAATTAAAGAACCTGGATTTCCTAATTCTAAACGAATAATTATTCTTATGGATAAGCCCACAATTCCTGCTCATATCCCAAAAATAAAATACAAAATACCAATATATTTATGATTTGTTGAAAAAAATCAAAATTTCAT